ATCGTTCGAATCTTTGTTGCGAAGTCGATAAATTATACGTCCCCTGGTTGAATCATAACGACTTACTTCAATTTTTACTCTATCTCCCGGTAGTATCCGTATAAAACTGCGGCGGATCCTCCCTGAAACATATCCTAGAATTAGATCTTCATTATCTAAACAGATCCGGAACATACCGTTGGGAAGTGATTCAGTAATTAAACCCTCATGAATCAATTTTTGTTCTTTCATTCCAGGTAACCTCCTTGAAGTATCAACTAATGGAGGAAGAGTTATATAACTCACTTTTCCTCTCTATTTTACAAATAGGAAGTTAGAGATCAAATTCGGATACCAGAGGTGGAAGATTACCATATATAACACAAAATTTCTCCTCCAATTCTTTCTAGTCGAGCTTCTCGATCTGTTATTATACCTCGAGAAGTAGAAAGAATTACAATTCCCATTCCACCTAAAATCTTAGGAATTCGTTGATAGTTGGAATAAATTCGTAAGCCGGGCCGGCTGATACGCTTTAAAATGGTTCTAGTTTTATATATTCCTTTTCTGGTTTTTCTATGTCGCAGAGTTGAAACCAAGAAATATTTGTTACTCTCCTGATGTTTCCGAACGTTTTCAATAAAACCTTCTCGTAGAAGTATTTTAACAATGTTTTCGGTGATATTTGTAGATGCTATTCGAACCCTTCCTTTTTTATCCGTGTCAGCATTTCTTATAGAAGTTATTAGATCGGCAATAGTGTCCCTACCCATGACGAACTAGAATTATAGGTTCCTCCTAATTTTGATATAATCAACATGTTTCCTTTTTTTTTTTTTTTTTATAAAGTATATACGTGAGACACAATCTACTAATTTGATCTATTTCAGATACTCTACTATATCATAGTCTCATCTACTACTATTTATAATACTTCGGGAGCTAATGAAACTATTTTAGTAAAATTTAACTGTCTCAATTCTCGAGCGATCGCACCAAAAACTCGAGTTCCTTTTGGATTTCCTTCTTGATCAATGACAACTGCAGCATTGTCATCATATCGTATTATCATACCGTTTTCACGTTTGAGTTCTTTACATGTACGTACAATTACAGCTCTAATTACTTCTGATCTTTCTAGAGGCATATTGGGAACTGCTTCTTTGATTACAGCAACAATAACATCACCAATATGAGCATATCGGTGATTACCAGCTCCTATGATTCGAATACACATCAATTTTCGAGCTCCGCTGTTATCCGCTACATTCAAAAGGGTCTGAGGTTGAATCATATCATTTTTATTTCAATCTGTTATTTCAATGCAAAAGTATGAAAGAAAAAAAAAAAAAAGAAATATTGTCCGTCCAGAAATAAATAAACCTGCGGTTGTTTTTTCATCCCCAATACCCCTTTTTGTTTAGTTCTACATCTCTATCCTGAAATAAGAAATTGAGTTCGTATAGGCATTTTGCGCGCAGCTATTGAAATAGCTGCTCTAGCTACAGTTTCTGATACTCCACCCATTTCATAAAGTATTCGACCCCGTTTAACAACGGATACCCAATATTCAGGGGATCCCTTCCCCGAACCCATACGTGTTTCTGCGGGTCTTACTGTAACAGGTTTGTCGGGAAATATACGTACCCATATTTTTCCACCACGACGCGCATATCGTGTCATTGCTCTTCGCCCTGCTTCTATTTGTCTAGCTGTAATCCAAGCAGGTTCAAGTGCCTGAAGAGCGTATCTGCCGAAACAAATATGATTGCCTCGGCAAGATATTCCTTTCATTCTTCCTCTATGCTGTTTACGAAATCTGGTTCTTTTGGGGTTATAGTCGATGGTTGTTTCTTAATTCCATCTCTACTGCAGAACCGGACATGAGAGTTTCTTCTCATCCAGCTCCTCGCGAATGAAAGGATTCAAATTCAATAATATTATAGATACACATTAATAGATACACATTAATAGATACACATTAATAGGTACACATTAATAGATAATACACCAAGTAATGGCTTTTATTGATATTGAATTTCTTACATAAGAAGGAAGATGTAGATACAAGATATACAATACAGCTAGACGTATGTGTACATTTATGTATCTTTATAGATAATGTAATGTTTCTCTTTTTTATTTTTATAACATAACGAATCTTTTCCTTATTTTTTTTTACCTCTATCGAATTACGACAAAAGATTGTAATCCAATAAATAGAGGTTTCGCGGGCGAATATTTACTCTTTCCTGTTTCATTCGAAGGTTCAATTCATAACCTCTCAGAATAAATCAATTTTTTCTTGGTCCGTTCCGCCATCCCACCCAATGAATTATTAGGATTCGTTTTCAATAGAAGCCTATGCAGTCACAGGTTCTGTCGTTCCCATAGCTTCTCCATTAATGGTTAGGTCCGAACTTTGCAATGGAGCTTCCAACAAAATTCGTTCCCAAGTCAATTTCCTCAGTTTTTATTAACCTGAAGGCTCTTTATTATTTTATTCTATTTAAAATTATTT